TCATATTTCTTGTTCGGAAAAGTAGTTGAAAGAATTCCAAGAATTTAGTATTTTTAGTATTCAAGTCAATGATGTATTACATTAATTCGATTCATTCAAACTTTTTTATTTAATTATTTAAAATATTAAATAATTAAATATTTCATTTTTAGAATTTTAAAAATTATAACGATAAAGTAAAAGCGGGTAGCGGGAATCGAACCCGCATCGTTAGCTTGGAAGGCTAGGGGTTATAGTCGACGTTGATTCATAATTTTTAACGTCTCTAATTCAAAACTGAACGTGAAACTTTGGTTTCATTCAGCTCCTTTATGGAAGGTGGATAAATTCCCAGATTCAGATATGAACGAAATAAAAAATCTGACCCATAACGTCTATGTCAGCTTTTATGTCGGAATCTATTCAGAACAACCCGCTTTCTAGACGATCCCTATAGAAAGGGGTGTTATATTCTAACAATCTTTCTAGTTACTTCGTTCTCTACTTCTATTTGAAAGAATCCTTAGGAAAAGCATTTTGTTTCCACCGAGCTAAAACAATTTATCGATGTCTTTAGTAAACCAAAGACATTGTTTAATAGCTGTTTTGCTTCAATTTCCCCTACAGAAATGAAAAATTGAAGATTTAGTTACGATTAGAAATACACTTTTTATCTTTATCCATGGGTCCTTTACTTATACTCATTCAATTGGAAGTATTGATCCAATAAAAAAATTATGTTTCGTAATCTCATAATCCAATTTTTCAATTTAAAATTGATTCTTCTTGGATAAAAATCACGAGAATTTATATTCTTCCTCGAATTTTTCATTGAGAGGGAAAGGATTCAATCCTTTTAAGAACTAAAGTTTTTGTTCGGAATGAATATTAATCAAACCGAAAGACCCTTTAACTATATAAAGGATTATAGAACGAATCACACTTTTACCACTAAACTATACCCGCTACAATCAGATTATTGTATCTAAATGGACCTTTTGTCGACCCTAATCACAAAACTAAAACAAAAGATCAGAAAAAAATTATGAAAACTAGAGCGTTTACCTTTTGTATTTGTATCAGAGGACCTAATGAGATTCGGAAACGAGTATTCATTTTATTTTAATAACTAAATAACAAGTGCTTTTTTGCCCGAGGTTTTTGTCTCGAACTTAATCCATAACACAAAAATAGATTGTGGTAAGAAACGAGAGTTCCTTTTTTCTTATTTAAACCGGAATAAAAGGACTAACTAAGAAAGAAATAGCACTTTGATTCTATACCATTTGATTCTATATCATAGATATTGATATTTTTTTTTTTTTCAATTTTCTAAATCTTTTTATTTATGATTTGTTGGAACAAAAGGGCGGGCCCGGCTAAGGACTGACCAGGCCGGGCCGTGGAACTCAAAAGCCCCTTCGGACGAAATCAAAAAATAAGAGTATATACTATGACGGGCGTTTTCAAGCCTTATTTTTTATAATGTAACTTTTTTATAATGTAACATAGTATTATCCTTTTTCAATTGGGAGGAGAGATGGCTGAGTGGACTAAAGCGTCGGATTGCTAATCCGTTGTACGAGTTTTTCGTACCGAGGGTTCGAATCCCTCTCTTTCCGTTTTCGTTGATGACTTGGTATTTTTTTCGAATTTATCGCGAGCTATTTTTTTATTACTAGTTATAATTATATTTATTACTAGTTATAATTATAAATTAATAATTAAACAAGTGGAATAGATAAAATCTTACTAATAACAGTTTAAAATCAAGCAAAGAAAACCTTATTTTTTATTCTTCACGTCCAGGATTACGTCCTGGATCATTAGACAGGAATCCGAAGATAAAGAGAGAAACAAAGAATATCACTACCGTGTAAACAAATAGTTTGAGAGTAAGCATTACACAATCTCCAAGATTTTTTTAGGAAAAAAGAGAATAGATTCTCCACTACTACTATACTACATACCCGATTTTTTTTTTCGAATAAATCATGAATTTGTCTGGGACTTTATTAAAAATATCATCGGAAACTTACAGCAGCTTGCCAAACAAAGGCTAAGAGAAAAAAGAACAGGGGTATCACTGGCATAACATCGACTATTGGATTCAAAAAAGCGTAGGCTTCGGGCAATTTGGCGACGAAAAAACTACTGGAATAAAGAGCAGAATTAAGGTAGATACAGATCAAACTAAAAATATTAAGCATAACAAACATTTTGTTTTTGGGGATAATTGTATTTATTTTGATTGAGTTGTTAATAAATTTAATTGAGTTTTTTATTATTATAGATATGTTATTATTGATAGAAGAAAAAAAAATGCATAAAAATAAAATAAGATAGACGAAAAAACTTTCTTTTATTTGAATTCACCCAATCAAAAATTCTTCTATATCTCAAATCAAAAGAGCATAGAATAAATAATACTTTCGTACAATATCTTAATTGAATTATATGTAATGATCAATAAATTCAGTTTAATTCTATGTCTACATGTATAGTTTCCATGTATAAAAATTCTAGTAATCCATTTTATAAATAATAGATATTTAGACTGGAGTTGACGAATAACCCGTACCAATATTAGTGTTTATTAGTATCGAATAGAAATAAATGGGGCGTGGCCAAGTGGTAAGGCAACGGGTTTTGGTCCCGCTATTCGGAGGTTCGAATCCTTCCGTCCCAGAGCATACCCAGTATATATATTATTATATAATCATTATATTAACATAATAATATATAAATATATATATATATATTTATATATATAAAATATATATCATAATAAAATAATATATATATATATATATATAGAAAGATTGCGTTTTAGAACAGCCTTCTGTATTAAGATAATCTGTATTAAGATTAAGAATTAAGGGTAGAATATTGGTATAGAATGTGATTATTATTTTTTAATAATCGGCGGAATCATATCTTTTTCACAAATTTGTTTGAGTTCAAATAACACGCATATGAAATAGGAAATTGAATTCAGTTGCAATTCGTTAAATAACAATGATTTTACAGTATAAATATGAAAAAATAACAACATAAAATTTCAATCTTGTCTTACATCAGTGTTTTTTTATCTATCTTTTTTTAATCACATACTGTTTATTCCAATATGAATTTATCTCTCTCTTACTAATGATAAACGGATGATAAAAAACGAAAGGTCCTTGCTGTAAAACTTTATGTTTTGCAAAATGAAAATAATTATATCGGATAGGAGATTTTTCAATCAATTAAATCTTTGTAACGAACCGCTATAAGTATAAGTTCTTGGTACTTGAAGAAGTGTGAAATTGTTGAATTTATTCTATCACTATTATGTTACTTGAAGATACAGATTAAAAATAACTTGATTTCTTCGTATTATATTTAGTTATTCCTGTTATATCAGTTATAATTTAGTTAACTAATTTGATTTTTACAATAATAGAAAAATAGAAAAAGAGTTTAAAATTTCGAATGATATAAATAAAAGAATCAAAATAATTTATAAAAATAAGGATTTCTATTTTTTATTTTTATAGAATTTCCAATATTAAATTCTATGAATCTAAAAAAAAGGGGTTAAATTGATTTATTCTTATTCTTGCTGAGACTCTCTTTTTTTCATATAGAAGAAAAAGGTATAGATTACTATGTACCAACCGAACCAATGATTATTCACGATTTCATAATTGAATCAATTACATATGGGTTCCAAACTGAAGGAATGTTATGGTAAAACTTCGTTTAAAACGATGTGGTAGAAAGCAACGTGCGACTTGAAGGACATGATCCGCTGTGGAGTCTTACATCCACCACTTTTTTATATATTTATTATAGGAATGAAAGTGCTCTTGGCTCGACATCATTTGTTCTATATCCGCTGTAACCCCCTTTTTTTTTTTGGGGGGGGGGGTGATAGAATATAGTATAGGATGGAGCTCGAGTAGAAAGTATTTTTTTTTATTATTTTTCAGAGGCAAGAATCTAGGGTTAGTATCAATCAACAAATTGGAACAACTTCGTAAGTATATTTTGATACATAAACTAAAAGGGGCCTATTCGAGAAAATTTCCAATTCAAAGGGAAGATTTGTTGAAATTGGTAAAACTCTTTCGATCAAATCAAAAAGTGTATTACGCAGGAATCAAACATTCGTATGATTCTTTGACATAAAGAAATCACAAAAAATGGTATGTTGCTGCCGTTTTGAAAGGATTTAAAGATCACCGAAGTAATGTCTAAACCCAATGATTCAAGGCAAAGATCCTGGAACAAGGAAATACCATTTTCAATTGTCTGAACAACTGGATCAGAATGAAGAATCAAAATGGATTCTTAAAGAAGACAGGCAATTAAAGGGTTAGAGACCACTCAATAGATGCAGTATCTAAAATAAAATAAAGGGTTTCTCTTTTGAGTTATTTCAGAGTTATCCAACTTGAGTTATGAGGGTGCAAATACGACTAATTTTTTTGTTGGGTAAGAATAAGAAAAAAAGGACTAAAATCAATAGTCTAATTAATTTGATGATTTTATGGATATATTTGATATTGTAATTCTATACATAGACATAATTTAGAATTTTCTCGAGCCGTACGAGGGGAAAACCTCTTATACGTTTCTAGGGGGGGGTATTGTTCATCTATCCCAATGAGCCATTTATCGAATCGTTGCAATTGATGTTCGATCCCGACGAGAGGGAAGAGATCTTCGGAAAGTGGGTTTTTATGATCCGATAAACAATCAAATTTATTTAAATGTTCCTGCTATTCTATACTTCCTTGAAAAAGGCGCTCAACCTACAGGAACTGTTCATGATATTTTAAAAAAGGCGGGGGTTTTTACGGAACTTCGCCTTAATCAACAAACAAAATTCAATTAATGAAATAAAATAGAAAAAAAGATCAAGTGAATAAATAAGAAATGACATAGACGTAGAAGTAATGTGGTCTATAAACATAAAAGTTTGACATTACCCCCGATGGGATGACTTTCGTTGGAACTCTATGAACAAAAATGAACAAAAAAAAACAAAGGACTAAACCTGATTATTTTAGTTTTAGTTATTGAATAAACTTCGTTTTTTTCTACTTCTCCCCTGTCTTCCTTAATTAAGTCTTTCACTTATATTATATATAGTGTAGTGCCAATCCAACACAAGTCCTTCGTTTTTTTATATTTCAATTAAAATTAAATAATTTGATTCATTTTAATATAATTTGATTCATTTTAATTGATTGAAATCGAAATTGTTAGTTCGATTTAGAATTTGTTTTATCTTTTGTATGCTTACGCTTTTGTCAATATTAATATTGACAACAGTGTATCAAATAAATATAATCCGATCGTGGATAAACGGATCTATTTATCTCTGTTCCATAGATTTTATTTCATTCAAATAATCTTCTTAGATTTTCTGTCATACAGGAAGTCTTTTTTGATTAAGATTTAAATCAATCAAACTCGATATATACTAAATTAATGGATAATATAAGAGAAGAGAAGAGAGACAGGAAATATTTGAAAATCTTTGACTTTATTTTATCTTTTATTTGAGAATTTTTGTATTTTCGTCGGATTTGCTCATTTTTATTATGTTTAGAGCGAGTTAGAGTTTTTTTTCATTGTTTTTTTAATGGTTTGATTGTGTTGTGCCATTCAATTTCGTTATTTATTGGGATTCTGATTGTATCTACACATTCTAATTTTTTTATTTGGGTTGCTAACTCAACGGTAGAGTACTCGGCTTTTAAGTGCGGCTAGCATCTTTTACACATTTGTATGAAGAAACAGATTCGTCCATACCATCGGTAGAGTTTGTAAGACCACGACTGATCCTGAAAAGAATCAATGGAAAAAGCAGCATGTCGTAGCAATGGATAATTCTGAGAATGTTTCATTCTTTCTTACTGAATAGGTCCAAAATCTTATTTCAATTGTTTCAATTCAATTTAAAAAAGAATTTTTGGGGGGGGTCGAGTGAATAAATGGGTAGAGCCTTACTAGAGGTTCCAATTCTAGGGAAATAACAAAGTAACGAGCTTCTGTTCTTAATTTTTGAATGATTACCCCATCTAATTAGATGTTACAAATATATTAGTGCCTAATGCGGGAAAAGCTTTTCCGATGAGTGGATTAGAAATTTCTTATGAGTCCTAACTATTAGCTATTCCCCTTTATGGGGTAGAGATAAATGTGTAGAAGAAGGTAGTATATTGATAAAGAGATTTCTTTTTTCAAAATCAAAAGAGCGATTGGATTGATAAAATAAAGGGCTTCTAACTATCTTGTTATCCTATAAATGAACATAAATCTATTATATGGAAAGGAAGGGGAGGTTCTAGAGAGTCCGTTAATGAGTTTGACTTGTTTCCGAGGTATCTAGTTTTTTCTTACTATAAATACCTTGTTTTAACTGTATCGTACTATGTATCATTTGATAACCCAATAAATCATCTATTTCTTTTCTGATTCAAAATTGAATTTTAAATGGAAGACTTTCAAGGATATTTCGAATTATATAGATCTCAGCAACACGATTTACTATACCCACTTATCTTTCGGGAGTATATTTATGCCCTTGCTCATGATCGTGGTTTAAATAGATCCGTTTTATTGGATAATGTAGGTTATGACAAGAAATCCAGTTTACTAATTATAAAACGTTTAATTAGTCGAATGTATCAACAGAATCATTTGATTCTTTCCGTTAATGATTCTAATCAAAATAAATTTTTGGGGTACAACAAAAATTTGTATTCTCAAATGATATCGGAGGGATTTGCAGTCATTGTGGAAATTCCGTTTTCCCTACGATTAGTATCCTCCTTAGAGGAGACAGAAACCGTAAAATCTTATAATTTACGATCAATTCATTCAATATTTCCCTTTTTCGAGGACAAATTTCCACATTTAAATTATGCATCAGATGTACTAATACCCTACCCCATCCATCTGGAAATCTTGGTTCAAACCCTTCGCTACTACGTGAAAGATCCCTCTTCTTTGCATTTATTACGGCTCTTTCTTCACGAGTATTATAGTTGGAATACTCTTATTACTCTCCCAAAATACTTTTTTGCAAAAAGTAATCAAAGATTATTCTTGCTCCTATACAATTCTTATGTATGTGAATACGAATCCATTTTACTTTTTCTCCGTAACCAATCTAATCATTTACGATTAACCTCTTTTGGGATTTTTTTTGAGCGAATACGTTTTTATGAAAAAATAAAATATCCTGTCGAAGAAGTCTTATTTCCGGCCACCTTATGGTTCTTCAAGGATCCTTTTATACAGTATGTTAGCTATCAAGGAAAATCGATTCTGGTATCAAAAGATACTCCTCTTCTGATGAATAAGTGGAGATATTATCTTGTCAATTTTTGGCAATGTCATTTTTATGTATGGTCTCAACCAGGAAGAATCCATATAAACCAATTATCCAAGCATTCCTTTGATTTTTTGGGTTATCTTTCAAGCATACGACCAAATATTTCAGTGGTACGGAGTCAATTGTTA